GACTAGGTCTTAGTGTAATTTGAGTCTAATGAGGTAAATATGTCTTAGGGATATATTTTGGAAGTTTGGCTACACTATAAGCACATGACAATTGTTGATTGACAAGTAAGACATTGAATTTACTTGATACTTTCCTGTTTCTTAGGGGTTTGCAGGAGTGTTAGACATGTCAGGGTTGTAGGGGGTAGGGGGTTTGTCGGAATTAAACCAAGAGGGGTGATCTCAGTAAAAGTTAGGATTAAATTGAGTACCTTATGCTTTAACAATCTATATATGCTATTCTTATGTAATGTCTTTCCAACATTAAACGAATTTACGCGTTCAAGAAAGTGTTCAACCCTGTTAGTTAATACCGTGTGCACTCTGAGATGCTAGGTGAAAGGAAAATAAAAAAAGGAACCAGCTGCCCCTGTGGAGTGAACGCCCGGCTTGGGGGGTAACGAGTCGTATGATTGCCACCATTAACTTATGCTAGCGTCGATGAAAGTGCGAGGGTTAATAAATTAATGGACCTGAAGTAGGAGCCAAATGCCAGGAATAATTCACCTTTTAGGTAGCTACCCTCACAGTCAGGGCGCCTGACCATCAATAACCGTTGGCCTTAAGAAATGGACTTGTAGGTAGGCTCTTACTACATTAAAATGGTTAATTTGTTTGTTGTGGAGTCGTGGTATAACTTAACCTATGGATTACTGTGTTAGGTCTTAAATGTCGGTAGCACAATACAACTATTTTCTAGTTTGCATTGATGGTTTATGAATACCTTAGTGAAATGCCTTAGTTCTGTGTTTTAAATAAGTCGATGGTTTTTATACATAAATGTATTAGATAATACATATATGTATCATATATATATATATGCATGCAGAATATAGTTTAAGCAGAATTTTAGCTTTGGGAGCTAAAGGCGGGAGTTTGATTCTCCCTTTTCTGAGCGGAAGGGGGGATTTTAACCTCCGACCTCCAGTTTACAAGACTGGCGCTCTCGAGCTGAGCTACTAACGCAGGTTCATTTGAAAGCTTTGTTTTCTGTTAAGCCGCTTATAGGAATTAATAGAAGGAAAAGCATGAAATAAATAATAGATGCTACTTGTCCAATCACGATGTATGGAGCTTCAACTGGTATACCCCCGATTCATGTAAGGATGATCATGTCAGCGACTAATGCTCAGAAGAGGGTTTGGCCCACTGGTCGGAAAGTGAGGCCTCGTTGTTTAGAGGTATGGAGAATAGGGACAAATATTAAGACAAGAATAGATGAGAGGAGGGCTAGTACACCACCTAGCTTATTAGGGATGGACCGAAGGATGGCGTAGGCAAATAAGAAGTACCACTCTGGTTTGATGTGAGGGGGAGTGACTAGAGGGTTTGCGGGTGTGAAATTATCTGGGTCTCCTAAAAGATTAGGGGTGAATAACGCAATGCTGACTAGGGAGATTAGAAGTACTGCAAACCCTAGGAGATCTTTGTAAGAAAAATATGGGTGAAAAGAGATTTTGTCAGCGTCCGAGTTTAACCCTGCTGGGTTATTGGAGCCTGTCTCGTGAAGGAATAAAAGGTGGACAACCGTGGCGGCAGCGACAATAAACGGGAGTAGGAAATGGAAGGCGAAAAACCGTGTGAGGGTTGCATTGTCAACTGAGAACCCCCCTCAAACCCATTGGACAAGATCGGTGCCGACATAGGGTACTGCAGATATAAGGTTAGTAATAACTGTTGCGCCTCAGAAGGACATTTGTCCTCACGGTAATACGTAACCAACAAAAGCGGCGGCTATTACGAGGAAGAGCAGGATAACTCCGATGTTTCAGGTTTCCTTGTATAAATAGGAGCCGTAGTATAAACCTCGAGCGATGTGTATATAAATACAGATGAAAAAGAATGATGCGCCGTTGGCGTGCATGCTGCGGATTAGTCACCCATAGTTGACGTCACGGCAAATATGATTAACTGAAGAGAATGCCGTAGCAATGTCGGAGGTGTAGTGTATCGCGAGAAATAGTCCGGTGAGGATTTGTGCCCCTAAACATAATCCCAGAAGAGACCCAAAATTCCATCAAAGTGAAATATTTGAGGGGGCTGGGAGGTCTACAAGGGCGTCATTAGCAATTTTTAGGATGGGGTGGGTTTTTCGTAGGGTGGCCATTAGAGGTTCTTGTAGTTGAATACAACGGTGGTTTTTCAAGCCACAGGTCCTGGTTAAAATCCTGGTGGGAATTATGACTTATTTGATGTCTTTACTGTTAGTAGGGTTGGTATTTGGTTTAGTAGGGGTCGCTTCTAATCCTTCCCCTTATTTTGCGGCCTTAGGGTTGGTAGTTGTAGCTGGCATGAGTTGTGGTATTATGCTGAGTTATGGGGGCCCTTTTTTATCTTTAGTTCTATTTTTGATTTATTTGGGGGGGATACTAGTTGTGTTTGCCTACTCTGCAGCGTTGGCCGCAGAGCCCTACCCTGAAAGTTGGGGGGATTGATCTGTGGGGGTTTATGGTTGTCTCTACTTGGGAGGGGTCACAACTACATCTTTATTATTCTGGGGTGGATGATTCGAGCATTCTTGAGTGCCAATCGACGAGCTCTTTGACTTTTCTGTTTTTCGGGGGGATATATCAGGGGTGGCTATGATGTATTCACAAGGGGGCTGAATACTGGTAATCAGTGCTTGGGTCCTTTTGTTGACCTTATTCGTTGTGCTTGAGTTGACGCGAGGTCTAGCTCGAGGTGCGTTACGGGTAGTCTAAATAAGAAGGGAGGTTGCGAGGAATAGTGTTAGAATAAACAAGGTTAGGAAAGTCTTGATAGCACCTTTTTGGGCGTTGCTCGTGGTAGTAATTATGGGTGAACTTAGGGTAGCCGAGGCTTTAGGGCCCACTTTTTCTAATCAGGTTAAGTCAATGGTTTGTGATGCAATATTTTGTCCTAGGAATAATAATGCTTTAGGTGGTATGCGATGAACGATCGCAGGGAAGAACCCTAGTATGTTGGAGAAAGCATGGGCTTCGAGCTTAGGCGTAATAGTTTGTTGTCGGAGTGTGATATGGGCAAGTTCAAGGGCTAGCAGAAGACCTAAAATGGTGACGACGAGAGCGGCTAACTTGATAAGAGGGGTCATGGTTATCACGGGAGACTTGTTTGGGAGCATGTTGGAGGTAATAAGAAAACCCGCAATAATACTTCCTCAGGCTAAGCGTTTAATGGGGTTAATAACTAAGGGGTTATTTTCATTAATAGGTGAAAGGGTGTTAAATCGGGGGTGGCCCATAACTACAAGGTAGGTTAGCCGGAGACTGTAAATGGCGGTGAATGAGGTGGCTAGAAGTGTGAGGAAGAGGGCCCAGGCGTTGATATAGGAGGTGTTCAATGCTTCAATAATGGCGTCTTTAGAGAAAAATCCGGCCAGGAAAGGTGTACCTGTAAGAGCAAGGCTCCCTAAGGCGAGTGAAGAGGAGGTGAAGGGGGTGAGATGATGTAAGCCTCCTATTTTTCGAATATCTTGCTCGTCATTAAGGCTGTGAATAATGGACCCGGAACACAAGAAGAGTATAGCTTTGAAAAAAGCGTGTGTGCAGATGTGTAGAAAGGCTAGTTGGGGTTGGTTAAGGCCGATAGTTACCATTATTAAACCTAGCTGGCTTGATGTGGAAAAAGCTACAATTTTCTTGATATCATTTTGTGTTAGGGCACAGGTGGCAGTAAATAAGGTGGTTAGAGCGCCAAGACAGAGACAAAGGGTAAGAGCTGTGCCATTATTTTCCATCAAAGGGCTTATTCGGACAAGCAGGAAGATGCCTGCAACTACCATTGTGCTGGAGTGTAATAGGGCAGAGACTGGAGTAGGGCCCTCTATGGCTGAGGGTAGTCAGGGGTGCAAGCCGAATTGGGCGGATTTGCCCGTTGCTGCTAAGATTAGGCCAAGGAGAGGGAGGGTGAGATCTTCTCCCTTTGCTGATGAGAACATCTGATGTATCTCCCATGAACTTAAATTAGAAGCCATTCATGCTATAGCGAGAATTAGGCCGATATCTCCCACACGGTTGTAGAGCACTGCTTGTAAGGCCGCTGTATTAGCGTCTGCCCGGCCGTATCATCACCCAATAAGAAGGAAAGATATGATTCCTACACCCTCTCACCCGATAAAAAGCTGGAATATGTTATTTGCGGTGACTAAAATAATTATGGCTACTAAAAACATTAACAGATATTTGAAGAAGCGGTTCATGTTCACATCTGATGCTATGTATCATAAGGCAAATTCCAGGATTGACCATGTAACGTAAAGGGCGACAGGTGTGAAAACAATAGAGTAGAAGTCAAATTTAAAGCTGATATTGATATCAAAAGTCAGTGAATTCATCCATGATCATGAGGTGATGATTGTTTCAGTACCCTCGTTGAGGAAAAGGAATAGGGGTAGAAGGCTGACAATAAATGCTGTCTTAACAGAGGTCTTAACGTAGGTGGCTGCCCAATTAGGGGGAAGGGGGCTAGGAGTTAAGGTTAATAGAACAGGACTAATTAGAAGGGTAAAAATGACGAGAAGGGCGGAAGATATTAGTAATGGGGAGAAGTGCATAGCTGGTGCTTGGATTTGCACCAAGAGTTTTGGCTCCTAAGACCAATGGATAACTACTATCCTTCACGAGCAGGTGAGTGAGCCCCAGAGTTTAACTGAGGAGGCATAAGTTAGCAGCTTTTGTTGTCTTCGGACCCCTCTCGGTGGATGAGGGGTTTTTAACCCCTGTTTCTAGAATCACAATCTAATGTTTTGGTTAAACTACATCTACAAAAAAGTCAGCCCCACAATAACTCAGGTTTAAAAGTTAGTAGGAGGAGGGGGACTAGGTGGAGGGTGATAAGCAAGTGTTCTCGGGAGTGGGAGGGGTCCAAGAAGACCAGGTGGTTCGTGAGTGGGCCTCGTTGTGTTATTAAGAATAAGTAAAGGGAATATCCTGCTGTAATAAGGGTGCCGGTGCCCGTGATGGCGATAGTCCAGGGAGATCAGGCAAAAAGTGAGGAGATGATGACTAGTTCTCCTATAAGATTAGGTAAAGGAGGGAGAGCAAGATTGGCTAAACTAGCAATAAATCACCAGGTTGCCATTAGGGGGAGTACCATTTGTAATCCTCGGGCTAACACTATGGTTCGGCTATGTGTCCGCTCATAATTTGTGTTAGCTAAACAAAATAGTGCTGAAGAGGTTAGGCCATGAGCAATCATGAGAATTAGGGCCCCCGTGAAGCCCCAGGGTGTTTGAATGAGAATACCGGCGGCTACCAAGCCCATATGGCTAACCGAGGAGTAGGCAATTAGTGATTTCAGATCGGTTTGACGTAAGCAGATTGAGCCCGTTATAATTACACCCCATAATGCCAGAGCAATAAAGGGGTAACAAAGCTCCTTACTCAAAGGCTCCAGGTTTGTTACTATGCGCATTATGCCATAGCCTCCTAGTTTTAGGAGGACGGCTGCTAAAACCATGGAGCCGGCGATAGGTGCTTCTACGTGGGCTTTAGGGAGTCAAAGATGTACTCCATACAGGGGCATTTTTACTAAAAAGGCCATTAAACATCCGGCTCATCATAACTTGTCGCCTAGTGTGACAAGGCTTATAGGGTTGGTGTATTGCATCGTAAGAAGGGATAGTGTCCCGATGCTATTCTGAAGTAGTAATAAGGCAACTAAGAGGGGCAGGGACCCGGCAAGCGTGTAAAATAAGAAGTAAATGCCCGCGTTTAGGCGCTCTGCTTGATTGCCCCAACGGGTAATAATTAGGAGGGTCGGAATTAAAGTGGCCTCAAACATAACGTAAAAAAGGATTAACTCTGTGGCACTAAAGGCCATAATTAGAAAGATTTGCAGAAAGATTAGAAGTATAATATAAGTGCGTTGTCGGGTGATAGGCTCATGGTTTATGTGGTTTTGACTTGCCAAGATTATAAGGGGGAGAAGTCAGCAGGATAAGACGAGAAGGGGTGTCGATAAGGGATCTGTTGCTATTAAGGCGTTGATGGTGGATCATCCAGTTTCTGATGATCACTTAGTTCAGTGAAGGCTAAGTAAGGCAATCAAAAGGCTATGTATAAGTGTTAGAGGCCATAATCACTTGCTTGGCAAAAGGTAGGTTGTGGGGACGAGTAGGATTGTGGGGAGGAGGATTTTTAACATTGTAGGATATTCAAGGCCTGAAGGCGGTCTGTTCCGTGGGTGCGGGAAGTTGCTACAAGCAAAGCTAAGCCTGCACTTGCTTCACATGCTGAAAAAGCTAGAAGAAGTATTGGGGAGGGGGAGAAGCTGGTTGAACCAAGCTGCAAGGTTCACAAAGAGAGGGTTACGTAAAGGGCTAGTATTATACCTTCGAGGCAGAGAAGGGCTGAGAGTAGATGTGTACGGTGGAATGCTAAGCCTGCTAAGCCTAAAATAAAAGCGGAGGAGAGGGTGAAGTGTACTGGTGTCATCTGACGATCATGGAATTTAACCATGTGCTTTTGAGCCGAAATCAAATGTTTTAATTAGACTAATCGTCTATTCTGCTCATTCGAGGCCGCCTTGTATTCACTCATAAACTAGGCCTAGGGTCAGTAGGATGAGAACTAATGAGGCCCACATGAACGTGATAGTAGGGGGAGCGAGTTGAATGCCTCAAGGAAGGGGGAGAAGTAGGGCGATCTCTAGGTCAAAAAGGAGGAATAAAATAGCTACTAGGAAGAATCGAAGTGAGAAAGGAAGGCGAGCTGAGCCAAGGGGGTCAAAACCGCATTCGTAGGGTGAGAGCTTTTCTGGGTCTGGGTTTATTAAAGGGAGCCAAAATGAGACAGCAGCTAGGACAAGGGAAAGCGCTATGGTGATGAGTAAGATTGTAGTGAGTAAATTCATTATCTTTTCTCGGATTTTAACCGAGACCGTGTAATTGGAAGTCACTTATACTATTTAGTACTAAAAAGATATGATCCTCATCAATAAATTGAGACGTACAGGAAAAGTCAGACGACGTCTACAAAGTGTCAGTACCAGGCGGCGGCTTCAAAGCCAAAGTGGTGTTCCGATGTGAAGTGATATTGAATTTGTCGAATGAGGCATACTGCCAGGAAAGTTGAGCCGATAATTACATGAAGTCCATGGAAGCCCGTGGCTACGAAAAAGGTTGACCCATAAATCCCGTCGGCAATGGTGAAGGGGGCTTCATAATATTCCAAAGCTTGAAGGAATGTAAAATAAAAACCTAGTAGGATGGTTAGCAAGAGCGATTGAATAGCTTGCTTTCGTTGCCCTTCTATAATACTATGGTGAGTTCAAGTTACTGTAACTCCCGAAGCTAGAAGCACAGCTGTGTTAAGGAGTGGGACTTCAAAGGGGTCAAGGGTTGTAATTCCAGAAGGAGGTCAGCAACCTCCTAGCTGATAAGTAGGGGCTAAGCTGGAGTGATAAAAAGCTCAGAAGAAACCTAAGAAGAAGAATACTTCAGAGGTGATAAATAGAATTATTCCGTAGCGGAGGCCTTTTTGAACAGGGGGAGTATGGTGACCTTGAAAGGTCCCTTCTCGAATGATGTCCCGTCATCATTGAAGTATTGTAAGGAGGAGAAGTATTAAACCCAAGGTTATTAAAATAGTGGAGTTGAAGTGAAATCAAATGGCTAAGCCAGATGTTATAAGAAGGGCTCCAATGGCGCCGGTTAAGGGCCAAGGGCTGGGGTCTACTATGTGGTATGCATGTGCTTGATGGGCCATTAAACGTTTTCTTGTAGGTAGAGGCTTAGGAGAAGGACAAAAACATACGCTTGAATAACAGCTACTGCAATTTCTAAAATGGTTAAGAGAAGGAGCAGTCCTAGGGTCAGTAGGGCTACGGAAGGCATTATGGACAAGAGGACGAATACGGCGGTAGTGGTAAGTTGAATTAAAAGGTGGCCGGCTGTCAGGTTAGCAGTAAGGCGGACGCCGAGAGCGAGGGGACGAATGAAAAGGCTGATTGTTTCGATAATAATTAGGACAGGAATAAGAAGGGTAGGAGTGCCTTCAGGAAGGAGGTGGGCTAGTGAGTGCGTGGGCTGATTACGCATTCCGATAATAACGGTGGCTAGCCAAAGGGGGACTGCTAGGCCAAGGTTTAGAGAGAGCTGGGTTGTTGGTGTAAAAGTATACGGGAGTAAACCGAGAGTATTAATGGAGATTAGGAAAACTATTAAAGAGGTGAACATAAGGGCCCATTTGTGTCCTCCTAGGTTAACAGGTATAAATAACTGGTGGGTAAATCGACTAATAAACCAGTTTTGAAGGGTGAGTAAGCGGTTATTTGATCAACGAGAGGGGGCGGAAGGGAATAAGATTCAGGGGAGTGTGAGGGCTAGTGCTATTAAGGGGATACCTAACAGAGTGGGACTTATAAATTGGTCAAAGAGGCTTAGTGTCATCGTCAGGCTCAGGGGATTATTTTAGGGGTTTCGGTACTTTGGGGATTAGGGTCATTGGGGTTTTTATGAGATGCCACTTTGGGAGGGATAATAGTAGTGAAAACGAGTCATGAAAACATTAGAATTAGAAGTCAGGGCGAGGGGTTTAACTGGGGCATGTCACTAAGGGTGGTTAGGAGCCACCGATTTTTAGCTTAAAAGGCTAACGCTTCTACCTGGTCTTAGCTTCTTAGTGAGGCATCTTCAAGCATCAGTAGTGATCAGTTCTCAAAGTGTTCGAGAGGGACTGCTTCTACTACAATAGGTATAAAACTGTGGTTAGCTCCGCAGATTTCAGAACATTGACCATAAAATACGCCAGGGTGCGATGTGATAAAGGCTGTCTGATTTAGTCGGCCTGGTACTGCATCTATTTTGACCCCAAGCGATGGGACTGCTCACGAGTGAAGAACATCTTTTGCGGAGACTAAAATTCGAATAGGGGATTCTACGGGGATGACCATTCGGTGGTCGGCTTCAAGTAGGCGGAACTGGCCGGGCGAGAGGTCATTAGTAGGGATCATGTAGGAGTCAAATCGTAGTTTTTCATAATCTGTATATTCGTAACTTCAGTATCACTGATGTCCAACTGCTTTAATTGTAAGATGCGGGTCATTTACTTCATCTATGAGGTATAGAATACGGAGGGAGGGTAGAGCAATAAGGATAAGAATGATTGCGGGGAGTACGGTTCAAATGATTTCAATTTCTTGGGAGTCCAAGAGAAATTTGTTTGTTAGTTTTGTGGTTACTATGGCCACAATAATATAGAGAACCAATGTGCTGATGAGGAAGACAATTATTAGTGCGTGGTCATGGAAGTGAAGTAGTTCTTCTATCACAGGTGATGCTGCGTCTTGAAAACCTAGTTGTGAGGGGTAAGCCATATTTAAGATGTGCGAGAGTCTAACTCGCAATTCTGCCTTGACAAGGCAGTGTAATGTTTTACTAACATCTTATTAAGAAAGTGGCAGATAGGTCATGTGAGTGGCTTGAAACCATTCTAAGGGGGTTCGACTCCCTCCTTTCTCGTTAATTGTGTCGAACTTGAACGAAAGCAGGTTGCTCAAAAGTATGGTAGGGAGGCGGAGACCCGTGGAGTCATTCGACATTAGTTGAGGCTAACTCTACGGATAGTACTTCTCGTTTGGCAGCAAATGCTTCTCAGATAATGAACAGGAATATAATAACAGCGACTAAAGAGACTAGGGATCCGATGGAGGAGATGCTATTTCAGAGTGTGTATGCATCCGGGTAGTCGGAGTATCGGCGGGGTATCCCAGCGAGGCCTAAGAAATGTTGGGGGAAGAAGGTCAGGTTCACGCCTGTAAACATTACTCCGAAATGGATTTTTGACCAGGTGTCGTGTAGGGTATAGCCAGTAAACAAAGGAAATCAGTGGACAAATCCCGCCATAATGGCGAATACGGCGCCTATAGATAAAACGTAGTGGAAGTGGGCTACTACGTAGTAGGTATCATGTAATACAATATCAAGGGAAGAATTGGCTAACACAATTCCGGTTAGACCTCCAACCGTGAATAGGAAAATAAAGCCTAGGGCTCAGAGTAGAGGGGTCTCTCACTTAATAACCCCTCCATGAAGAGTAGCTAACCAGCTGAAAACTTTTACGCCCGTAGGGATGGCGATGATCATAGTAGCTGAGGTGAAATATGCACGTGTGTCCACGTCTATTCCTACTGTGAACATGTGATGGGCTCATACGATAAACCCCAATAGGCCGATGGCCATCATGGCTCATACTATCCCCATATATCCGAAAGGTTCTTTTTTCCCCGAGTAATAAGCTACGATATGTGAAATCATGCCAAATCCGGGTAGAATTAGAATATATACTTCGGGGTGACCGAAAAACCAGAAGAGGTGTTGGTAGAGAATTGGGTCTCCACCTCCTGCGGGGTCAAAGAAAGTTGTGTTCAAATTTCGGTCAGTTAATAGCATAGTAATACCGGCTGCTAGGACGGGAAGGGAAAGAAGAAGTAAGACAGCAGTAATTAATACAGCTCACACAAATAAGGGTGTTTGATACTGAGAAATTGAGGGCGGCTTCATATTAATAATAGTGGTGATGAAGTTAATAGCCCCTAGAATTGAGGAAACGCCTGCTAGGTGTAAAGAGAAAATCGTAAGATCAACAGAAGCCCCTTGATGGGCTAAATTACCTGAGAGAGGGGGGTACACAGTTCATCCTGTACCTGCACCCGCTTCTACTCCTGAGGAGGCGAGGAGGAGTAGAAAGGAGGGGGGCAGCAGTCAGAAGCTTATATTATTTATTCGCGGGAATGCTATATCAGGGGCCCCAATCATTAAGGGGATTAGTCAGTTGCCAAAGCCTCCAATTATAATAGGCATTACTATGAAGAAAATTATAACAAAAGCATGGGCTGTAACGATAACATTATAAATTTGGTCATCACCCAAGAGGGCTCCTGGTTGACTTAGTTCTGCTCGGATTAGAAGGCTAAGTGCGGTACCCACTATTCCGGCTCATGCACCAAATACTAGATATAGGGTGCCGATATCTTTATGATTAGTTGAGAAAAATCAGCGCGTGATTGCCACAGGTAGGATGGCTGAGTAAGCGGTGGATTGTAGACCCACATACAGGGGTTTGAGCCCCCTTCATACCAAGCCCTGAGGTGTGAACATGTTAGATTGCAAATCTTAAGAAGCCGGTTAACGCCGGCCGGGGCTTTCCCCCGCCTTCCCGCCTTTAAAGGCGGGGGAAAGTAGATAGATGCTCGCTGGTTAGAGCACCTAGCTGTTAACTAGGAAATTGAAGGATCAAGGCCTTCCTATCTAGTAAGGCTTTAGCTTAATTAAAGTGTCTGCCTTGCATGCAGAAGATGTGGGTTAAATCCCTGCAAGTTTTACAAGAGCTAGAGGGTTTTCACCTCTGCTTGGGGCTTTGAAGGCCCCGGGTCTATTAACCTAAGCTCTTAGCTCGTAAGCACTATTATTGCTGGGAGGAGGGGGAGAAGCATAAGGGTTAATGTAGTTGAGAGGCTTAGGGGGAAAGTGGTTTGGGTTGAGCCAAATCGCCATTGGTTGATTGCAGAAGTGGTGTTGGGGGAAAGAGTAAGTGTTATGGCGTAGGAGAGACGGAGGTAGAAATAGAGGCTGAGGAGGGCTGAGAGGGCTGCAAGAGTTGCAAGGGGGGCGAGATCTTGCTTAGCTAATTCCGAAAGGATCATCCATTTAGGGCCAAAGCCAGTAAGTGGGGGGAGTCCTGCTAGAGAGAGCATAATCAAAGGGGTGAGAGCGGTTAGAACAGGTGATTTGAACCATGAGTTTGCCAGTGAATTAATGGACGTAGTTTTGTTAAACTTAAGCAAGTTAAAGGCGGCTAATGTTATTAGAATATAAGTTAGTAGGGCGAGCAGGGTTAAAGATGGGGAGTATTGAATAATCAAGGCTATTCATCCCAGGTGAGCAATGGATGAGTAAGCTAAGATCTTGCGGATCTGAGTCTGGTTTAGACCTCCCCATCCACCAACAAGAGTGGACAGGATCGCTAGGGTGGAAATAATAGGTGTGTGTTGCGAGGTCAGTTGGAGAAACAATGCGAAAGGGGCTAGCTTTTGTCAAGTGGACATAATCAACCCGGTAGTTAAGTCAAGCCCTTGAAGTACTTCAGGAAGCCATGTATGAAGGGGGGCAAGGCCGAGTTTAAGTGCCAAGGCGAGGGTGATGATGGTGAGGGGAAAGGGGTGAGATAGGTTGTTAATATCCCACTGGCCGGTTATCCAAGCATTTATTGAGCTGGCAAACAGGATTATTGCCGCTGCAGTTGCTTGAGTGAGAAAATATTTGGTAGAGGCCTCAACTGACCGGGGGTGATGGTGTTGGGCCATTAATGGAATAATGGCGAGTGTGTTGATTTCAAGTCCCATTCAGGCAAGTAGCCAGTGCGAGCTTATGAATGTAATAGTGGTCCCAAGACCGAGGGCAAATAAGAAAATGGGGAGGATGTAAGGGTTCATTAGTAAAGGAAGGGTTTTAACCTGCATTTTTGGGGTATGGGCCCAAAAGCTTATTTAGCTGACTTTACTCTAGGAAGTGGTGTAATGGAAGCACAAAGAGTTTTGATCTCTTTAGTAGGGTTCAAATCCCTTCTTTCTAAGAAGCCGGGGGGACTCTAACCCCCATAATTCACTCTATCAAAGTGGCCCCTCAATTCAGGCACGACTTCTTTATATTTGGGGAGGGAGGCCAGCGAGTGCAATGGGGAGGGATACATGCCAAATAACTAAAGAAAGGGTTAGAGGTAAGAAGTTTTTTCAGATAAGGTGTATAAGCTGGTCGTACCGGAAGCGGGGGTACGAGGCCCGAACTCATAGGAACAAGACGGACAGGAGGGTTGCTTTAATTATTAGGCTTATTGTCGTTATTTGAGGGAAGGAGGGGATGTGGGATGCACCTAGAAAGAGAGTGGCAGACAAAGTGTTCATCAGAAGGATATTAGCGTATTCTGCTAGGAAGAACAGGGCGAATGGACCGCCCGCATACTCTACGTTAAAACCAGAGACTAGTTCGGACTCACCCTCTGTTAGGTCAAAAGGTGCTCGGTTTGTTTCGGCAAGGGTTGAAATGTACCACATCGCCGCGAGGGGTCAGGCGGGGATGATTAGTCAGACAGCCTCCTGTGTAACCCCAAATGCTTGGAGGGTAAAGTTGCCTGCGAATACAATTGATGCTAACAAAATTAGGCCTAAACTAACTTCATATGAGATAGTTTGGGCGACTGCTCGCAGGGCCCCAATTAGTGCATATTTTGAGTTTGAAGCTCATCCAGAGCCGAGGATAGAATACACAGCAAGGCTCGAGAGTGCCAGGATAAAAAGAATGCTTAAGTTGACATCCACGACAGGATGGGGCATAGGTAGGGGGGCTCAAAGTGTGAGGGCCAGGGTCAGGGCGAGCATAGGGGCGACTAGGAATAGAACGGGCGAAGCTGTAGAAGGACGTACGGGCTCCTTAATAAATAGTTTCACGCCGTCAGCGATTGGTTGAAGGAGGCCGTAGGGCCCCACGATGTTCGGACCCTTACGAAGTTGTATGTACCCTAAGACTTTGCGTTCAATAAGAGTAAGGAATGCAACTGCCAAAAGGACAGGTACAATAAAGGCCAAGGGGTTAATAACATGTGTAAAAAGTACTGGGATCATAGTTAGGAAGAGGATTTGAACCTCTGTTAAAAGGGCTTAGGTCTTTTGCATGTCCATGTTCTGCCATCCTAGCGTGCAGTTATCTACTGGTGCGTTTTGGGCCCCCTTATCCGTTTAAGATATTTCAACGGGTGGAGGGAGGGCTTACCTTAGGCATGGGCCCTCTTTTCTCGGTCCTTTCGTACTAGAAAAAAGGGCATTATAGATAGAAACTGACCTGGATTACTCCGGTCTGAACTCAGATCACGTAGGGTTTTAATCGTTGAACAAACGAACCCTTAATAGCGGCTACACCATTAGGATACCCTGATCCAACATCGAGGTCGTAAACCCCCTTGTCGATAGGGACTCTTGAAGGGGATTGCGCTGTTATCCCTGGGGTAACTCGGTTCGTTGATCGGCTGTGCCGGATCCTTAGGTCAAAAATTTTGCTTCTTTGAACTGTCGTTCTGGGATTTAAGGTTACACCTTAGTCCTCATGGAGGTTGCTCTTTACTCCGCGGTCGCCCCAACCGAAGACATTGGAGGGAGTATAAACTTGTTTATGCCCTTTTTAGGGTCACTACATAAAATCCGTCTATTGTCTCAAGCTCCACAGGGTCTTCTCGTCTTATATTAATATCCCCGCTTCTGCACGGGGAGATCAATTTCATTGACTAGGTAAAGGAGACAGTTAAGCCCTCGTTATGCCATTCATACAGGTCTTTATTTAAAAGACAAGTGATTGCGCTACCTTTGCACGGTCAAAATACCGCGGCCGTTAAACACATAGTCACAGGGCAGGCGGGACCTCTTATACGTAGGATGCAAGAGGCGGTGTTTTTGGTAAACAGGCGAGGCTTATGGTTGCCGAGTTCCTTCTTTTCCCTTCAGTCTTTCCTTATAAGCACTCCAGTGTGGGGTTAACGGTGGGTTGGTGTTTGTTTTTCTTGTGTTTTAATTGGCGTACAATACCCTCTTTAATTGGGGCCGTTAATTCTCGGTGGGGGGTCCGTTCCGAAATACACTCGGGCAAGGAGAGAGTCATCTCTCTTATTACTCATATTAGCATTATCTCTCCTAAGGGTTTAGGAAGGCCTGGTAGGTCAAGGGGATAAAGAATTTTTGGCGGCATATATGAACATCGAGTGCTTGAGCTTTAACGCTTTCTCCTTAGGTGGCTGCTTTTAAGCCCACTAAAACACTTAGGTCTTTTAAAATTTTGGTCTTTAACCTCCTAAGAAAGTTGTTTCTTATGTCAAACAAGCTGTACCTTATTTGACTAGCTCAAATTACTCACGTTCATCTTGTCAAGAAAGTCAGAATGGAATAGAGGAATAATTAGGCTGAGCTTCTACCCATTTCCCAGGCAACCAGCTATAACTAGGCTCGGTTGGTTTATCACCTCTACTCGGGAGTCTTCCCAATCTTTTGCCACAGATATGGGTTGGCTCATTTATTAGCTGCTCCGGAGTAGCTCGCTTAGTTTCGGGGTATCAAACTAAAGGGCTCTTTGCCTGATGGTTACTTGCTAAAACATGATGCAAAAGGTACGAGGGTAAATCTCTGCTCTTCTGTACTTAATTAATTGTTTCATTTCTCTTTCATTTTTCCCTTGCGGTACTAATTCTGTTGCTCCTGGTTCCTTTTTTGTCTCCCGTACTAAGGCGGAAAAATGGTTTGGTGGTTTATTATATGTAAATAAGGGTTTATTAATGTGTATTGGTTGGTTTTGGATTGTGGGCTAGTTTTGCAGCGTCAAGGCAGTCCAAGTTGCATGGACAGTTTCTCGGTGTAAGGGAGATGCTTTACTAATTAAGCTATGCTTTGGTATTCCAAGTGCACCTTCCGGTACACTTACCATGTTACGACTTGCCTCCCCTTAATTTTTCAGGTGTTTTACTTAATTCTATGAGACATTAGGGGAGAGTGACGGGCGGTGTGTGCGCGCTTCAGAGCCTGTTTCAGAAGAACTCTCTATTTTCTTCTTACTGCTAAATCCTCCTTCAGCTTTATTTTTCAATAAATAATCCGTGTTTATCGATAGATAAATGTAGCCCATTTCTTCCCCTGCTATACACTACACCTCGACCTGACGTTTTGGGTTGTACCAATCTTGCTCACTTATAATCTTTCACAAGGTAAGCTGACGACGGCGGTATATAGGCGGAAATGACAAAGCAGGGTGAGGTTGAACGGGGGTTATCAGTTCTAGAACAGGCTCCTCTAGGTGGGTCTAAAGCACCGCCAAGTCCTTTGGGTTTCAAGCCAATGCTTGTAGTTCCCTGGCGGATCGCGAGTAAGTTGCTATCAATGTTTACAGTTATGCATAGTGGGGTATCTAATCCCAGTTTGTTCCATAACTTTCGTGGAGTCAGAATATTAAAGCCACTTTCGTAGAAGATTTTCATGCTTTCGGATGCGTATAACAGCTTGGAAAATGTTTGGCTTTAGTTTAAGAATCGCCTAACCACTCTTTACGCCGGCTTCTGTCAGCTTGGGCCTCTCGTATAACCGCGGTGGCTGGCACGAGTTTTACCGGCCCTCTTAGCTTTAACTAAGTCGAGTTTACACTCATGGCTTAATGTTTATCACTGCTGAGTTCCCTTGGGGGTGTGGCTAAGCAAGGTGTTATGGGCTACAAAGCGTGCCTGATACCAGCTCCTTGGTCTCATAAGAGGGTGAAGGGCATCCTCACAGGGGTGCGGATACTTGCATGTGTAAGTACAGCTATAGGGGACAGTAAAGTTAGGACCAGGCCTTTGTGCTCTTGGAATCTCCTATAATCCATTATAACATCTTCAGTATTACGCTTTAGGTTTAAGCTACAACAGC